GCCATAGATCAAACCAAGGGAAGGATCTCTTCTACCCCTATCCTGTATATTGTCTTTTTCGTTCCCTGTTGTAATAGAAATTCATTTTCTTATTTGACTATATGACACGAGATTCTACGAGACGAGAATTTCTTTTTAATTTATGGGAAGAAACAACTATGTATCTTTTTGATGAGAATTGAAAGTTTGACATGAGAGAAACCTTTCTTTATATATTTTTTTTTGAGGAAAAGATTCTATCATAATATTGAAATGATTCACCGGATTCCTCAAAAAGAGAATCCTTTCTTTTCAAGACTCGCTCGTTTTTCATTAACATTGGATCATATGCTTTATTTGAATTCTGATGAGAAATAAAAAAAAAATAAATAGTAAAATGATTTTTTCTTCATCGAATGACTATTCATCTATTAGTATTAGGTTTTCATAAAAAAGGGGCATAAATAATCTATGAAAAAATATTGGTTCAATTCAATGTTGTCTAACAAGAAGTTAGAACATAAGTGTGGACTAAGTAAATCAATGGATAATCTTGATGCTCTTGGACATACCAGTGGAAGTGAAGAAACTATTCGAAAAGATGCGGATAAAAAGATTCCTAGTTGGGACAGTTATAGTTTCAGTAATATTCATTATCTAAATTCTTTATTTGATAGCAGGAATCTTTGGAGTTTGATCTCTGATCATACTTTTTTAGTTAGAAATAGTAATGGTGACACTTATTCTGTATATTTTGATATTGAAAATCAGATTTTTGATATTGACAATGCTAGTTCTTTTTTGAGTGAACTACCTAGTTATTTGAATAGTGGGTCTAATAGTAGTAATTACTACTATTATTATTATTCCATGTATGATACTCAATCTAATTGGAATAATCACATTAATAGTTGCATTGATAGTTATCTTCGCTTTGAAATCAGTCTTAATAGTGACATTTACAGTGATATCGACAGTTACATTTCTAGTTTCATTTGTACGGAAAGTACAAGTAGTATTGAAAATGGAAATTCTAGTATCAAAACTAGTAGCAGTTATTTCAATAGAAGAGAAAAATATAATGATTTCGATCTAAATACAAAATACAAACAGTTATGGGTTCAATGTGAGAATTGTTATGGATTAAATTATAAAAAATTTTTTAGTTCAAAAATGAATATTTGTGAATACTGTGGATATCATTTGAAAATGAGTAGTTCAGATAGAATTGAACTCTTTATAGATCCTGGCACTTGGGAGCCTATGGATGAAGATATGGTCTCTATAGACCCCATTGAATTTCATTCAGAGGAGGAACCTTATATAAATCGCATTTCTTTTTATCAAAGAAAAACGGGTTTAACTGAAGCTGTTCAAACGGGCGTAGGTCAACTAAACAGTATTCCCATAGCAATTGGAGTTATGGATTTTCAGTTTATGGGAGGTAGTATGGGATCCGTAGTAGGTGAGAAAATCACCCGTTTGATCGAGTATGCTACTAATCGATCTCTACCTGTCATTATTGTGTGTGCTTCTGGAGGAGCACGCATGCAAGAAGGGAGTTTGAGCTTAATGCAAATGGCTAAAATATCTTCTGCTTCATATGATTATCAATCAAATAAAAAGTTCTTTTATGTATCAATCCTTACATCTCCTACAACTGGCGGAGTTACAGCAAGTTTTGGTATGTTGGGAGATATCATTATTGCTGAACCTAATGCCTACATTGCGTTTGCGGGTAAAAGAGTAATTGAACAAACATTGAAAAAGACAGTACCCGACGGTTCACAAGCGGCTGAGTCTTTATTCCATAAGGGCTTATTCGACCCAATTGTACCACGTAATCCTTTAAAAGGTGTTCTGAATGAGTTATTTCAGCTACACGGTTTCCTTCCCTTGAACCAAGATTAAAAAAAAATTTCAAAAATATTAAAATTCTTCATTTTCAAATGGAAGTATAACATTAGCTTCAGTTATTTTTATTTGTAGCGAATACGCATTTAGTTCATTATAATGAAAAAAACAAAACTAAGAAGATGGTGTTTTCTTTGGAGACATCAGTTATAAGTGTAGTAAGAGTCAGAAGTTTTGGATAATGACTTTTTGGCCCGGATACTTTTTTTATTCTATCTCTCTTCCTGATTAGAAACAAGCATCCCTCTATCGACAAGATAAAAAAAGATAAAAAAGAATTTCTTTCTCCTTCCGAGAAATTAGGGAAATAAAAATGATTTTTCCGTTCTTTTGACATATTCATTATTCATATATATTCATATATAGAACAATAGAACAACGAAAAAGAGATAAAAAAATATATCGAAAAAATGAAAAGAAAATACTAAAAAATACTAAATAAAAAGAAAGAAGAAATCTCAAATCAAAGAAAGAAAATAGAAATATTCAAATAACAAATAAGAAGAATATAGAAGTTCTTTTTCTTTAGTGAGAACCCCCGGTTTTTCACTAGGAATCCCTGTTTGTTGGATAAGATTGGTTAAAATCGGAAACTCATAAGAAACTCTTTTCTATCTTTACCTTTCAAAACAAAAAAGGTGTTTTGAAAGGTAAAGATAGAAAGACGATGAAGATAAGGATGGGAGAAGAAGAATCCAATTTATTAAAGGGGATTCTCATACATATTCGTGTCGAAAGAGGAATAGGCATACTTCATTGAGTTCTACATTCGTTATTGATTATTAAATACTTCATATTAATATTATCTTAATATTCTTTCTAATTTCTTTTTAATATTTAATAGTTTAATATTTAATAGATTAAGATTAATAATGAATAGATAGACTTATTAGAATATATCTTTATAATTAAAATTTATAATAGGTACAAATATGAAATTGAGGTACCCATTCTATGATAGATTTGAACTTTCCCTCTATTTTTGTTCCTTTAGTGGGCCTAGTCTTTCCGGCAATCGCAATGGCTTCTTTATCTCTTTATGTCCAAAGAAATAAGATTGTCTAAATACGATGAAATCTCATCAATTTCTTTCAACACTGGATCATCATACAGATACTTTTTTAATGTAATATGGTAGGATATATGATATTTGGCCTTTCCGAAAACAAATGAAAGAGTTGTTTTGTTATGTATACCGATGCATAATATACGGCATTAATGCATGTATATGCGGTTATAGCTTAATCAATTAAATGATGAAATTCAAAATGATCAGCAAATCTTTTTTGAAAAATTTTTTCAATAGAAACTCAATGTATCTAACCAATTATTCCTAATGGTTCCTGTCGGAATGCTGCTAGTTGATGAAAGTTACTTCGGGATCAAGCAATAAAAGTCAAGTCAAATCCATTTGGGTTATTCTCTCAATTCCAATCGAATGCAACTGGATCTAGTATAGTATGAACTGGCGATCAGAACATATATGGATAGAACTTATAACGGGGTCTCGAAAAACAAGTAATTTTTGCTGGGCCTGTATCCTTTTTTTAGGTTCACTAGGATTCTTAGTGGTTGGAACTTCCAGTTATCTTGGTAAAAATCTGATATCCGTATTTCCGTCTCAGCAAATCCTTTTTTTCCCACAAGGGATCGTGATGTCTTTCTATGGGATCGCAGGTCTATTCATTAGTTCTTATTTGTGGTGCACAATTTCATGGAATGTAGGTAGTGGTTATGACCGATTCGATAGAAAAGAAGGGATAATGTCCCTTTTTCGTTGGGGATTTCCTGGAAGAAATCGTCGCATCTTCCTTCGTTTCTTTCTGAAAGATATCCAATCAATCAGAATGGAGGTGAGAGAGGGTCTTTTTCCTCGTCGTGTCCTTTATATGGAAATCAAGGGTCAAGGAGCCATTCCCTTGACCCGTACTGATGAGGATTTGACTCCACGAGAAATTGAACAAAAAGCTGCCGAATTGGCCTATTTCTTGCGCGTACCCATTGAAGTCTTTTGAAATGAACTGAAGAATAAATCTCAGCATGAGAGAAGGAACTTAATACATCTCAAAAGTGGGAAGACGTATATGGAACAATAACTATTTTGTATACGCATACACATGGTGCCTGGCTTCACTCTTTATATTAGTAAAAGGTCTAATAAGTAATAAGTAAATAAGTATAGATTCATCAAATATCCTAACATGTCTTTTGTTTTCGTAAAAAATAATTTCTCTTTTTAGGCCTTTGAATTGATACCCTATCCCTGCGCTGCGGTTAGACAGTGAAATCTTTCAAATTGAAATGGAAATAAAAGAATTAAAGAATCCAGTAGGGTTCGTCTTTAAATCCAAATTCTATTTGTTAGTTCAAATGGGTTTTCGAGTCTTCATTGAAAGGAATAAATGAAAGGGAAATTGGTTACAATTTTCCTAATTGTGATCTCTGGAATATGGAAAGAATATTTACTTTTTTTTTCATTCGAAAAGAGCCTTTCTTGTATGTTCTATTCTAGATCCAAAGACTCAATTCTTACACAAAAACAAAAATAGGAAAAGATTCATAGGTTTGATACCTTATTCTTGTTAGAGTTATAGGCTCTTGTTATATAATTCGTACTTCATAGAAATCTCAGATAGAATCGACCAATGAAACAGGTTCATTAACAATTCACATCACGGATACAGAATGAAAAAAAAGAAAGCATTGGCTTCCCTCCCATATCTTGTGTCTATAATCTTTTTGCCCTGGTGGGTTTCTCTCTCATTTAAGAAATGTCTAGAAACTTGGGTTATTAATTGGTGGAATACTAGGCAATCCGAAATCCCTTTGAATGATATTCAAGAGAAAAATGTTTTAGAAAAATTTATGGAATTAGAAGAACTATTCCTGTTGGACGAGATGATAAAGGAGTACTCGGAGACACATATGCAAAGGCTTCGTATAGGAATGCACAAGGAAACAATACAATTGGTCCAAAGACAAAATGAATCTCATTTCCATATCATTTTGCATTTCTCTACAAATCTAATCTGTTTCGCTATTCTAAGTGGTTATTTTTTTCTGGGTAATGAAGAACTTTTAATTTTAAATTCTTGGATTCAGGAATTTCTCTATAACTTAAGTGATACAATCAAAGCTTTTTCAATTCTTTTAGTTACTGATTTATGGATCGGATTTCACTCGACCCATGGTTGGGAACTAATGATTGGTTCGATCTACAATGATTTTGGATTGGCTCAGAATGATCAGATTATATCTGGTCTTGTTTCCACTTTTCCAGTGATTCTAGATACAATTGTGAAATATTGGATCTTCCATTTTTTAAATCGTGTATCTCCTTCGCTTGTAGTAATTTATCATTCAATGAATGAATAATTCATTAGATCTTTTGATATCATTTGATATCAATTTTGATATCAATAAAATCAGAACCTTTCTTTGTGTATAAAGAAATCATTTTTCATCTTACTTATTCTTTATACTTCTACCTTTTCAATTCAAGGTATTCATACTATATTCTACTAGTACAATTCTTTCAGTATAATCAATACAATGGCAAACTTGTGGATAGGGAATTCTACTAGCTACCTATCAAATTTATTGTAGAAATTCCGGGGATCAATGATTGGACCATGCAAAATAGAAAGACTTTTTCTTGGGTAAAAGAACAGATGACTCGATCCATTTATGTATCAATCATGATATATGTAATAACTCAAGCATCTATTTCAAATGCATATCCCATTTTTGCGCAGCAGGTTTATGAAAATCCACGAGAAGCAACTGGTCGAATTGTATGTGCCAATTGCCATTTAGCTAATAAGCCCGTGGATATTGAAGTTCCGCAAGCTGTACTTCCTGATACTGTATTTGAAGCAGTTGTTCGAATTCCTTATGATATGCAACTGAAACAAGTTCTTGCTAATGGTAAAAAAGGGGCTTTGAATGTAGGAGCTGTTCTTATTTTACCCGAGGGATTCGAATTAGCCCCACCCGATCGTATTTCTCCCGAAATGAAAGAAAAGATGGGCAATCTTTCTTTTCAGTTTTATCGTCCTAATAAAAGAAATATTCTTGTGATAGGTCCTGTTCCCGGTCAGAAATATAGTGAAATCGTCTTTCCTATTCTTTCCCCCGACCCTGCTACGAAAAAAGACGTTCATTTCTTAAAATATCCCATATATGTAGGTGGGAACAGAGGAAGGGGTCAGATTTATCCTGATGGTAGCAAGAGTAACAATACAGTTTATAATGCTACATCTGCTGGTATAGTAAGTAGAATAGCACGTAAAGAAAAAAGGGGATATGAAATAACCATAGTTGATGCATCAGAAGGACGTCAAGTGGTTGATATTATACCTCCAGGACCAGAACTTCTTGTTTCAGAAGGTGAATCCATCAAGCTTGATCAACCATTAACAAGTAATCCAAATGTAGGAGGTTTTGGTCAGGGAGACACAGAAATAGTGCTTCAAGATCCATTACGAGTCCAAGGCCTTCTGTTATTCTTGGCATCGGTGATTTTGGCACAAATCTTTTTGGTTCTGAAAAAGAAACAGTTTGAAAAGGTTCAGTTGTACGAAATGAATTTCTAGATCTAGAGATTCCTTAAAATAAAGTTGGTAAAAGTGCCAAATTCTTGTTGATTGATAGACTGATATATGATTATATGATTCAAAAAATTTTAGAAGTCTTTTCTTTGTTTTTTTTAGACTCTTTTACTCTTTTTTTATTTTGCGGGATGTCTGAAACTTATTACTTGTATACCATTACTAATGGTAGAAAATAAGTATACAAATACAAAGGAATAGAATACAAGGCAAGGACGGGAAAAAGGAAAGTAAAAAAGATTTTTATTTATTTCTATTTATAGAAAGTATTCTTATTCTTTTATTCTTAGTCTTTCTAATCGTCTATTCGAATCGATACAAGTCGATTCGATACAAGACGACACAAGAAAATCCTTTTCTTGTGTCGCCTTGTATCGGGATCATGATTTTTTCTTTTGTTTTCCAAAGATTCTTATTCCTTGTTTTATTTTCCGGGTATAATTGAACAAATAGAACTTCTTAAACTCATTTCAACTTATAACTTAGGAAAATAACAAAAAAAGACTTCTTGTTTTGGCTGAAAAGAAGATTAGATCTTTACGCATATCCAATTATTTCTTTATTATCTCATTACAGTTTTTTTCTATTTCTTATTTGTTTTAATTTAGTCTAAATAGTTGAGTCTAAAAAGAAAATTATTTGCAGGATGTTTCATATGGATAAATCCATACGTATTAGATTATTCAGAAAATCGATGGATTCCTCCTTTCTTGTTGCTTCATATTCAAAATATTGATATAATTGATATAATAGTGAATATTATGTTAGGAACGACAGAAACTATGAATCAGTCAATAGATTAAATTATTCAAAAACATTATAATAAAAAAGAAATACAATAAAGTGGTTTGAAACATCAGATCAAAGTCTCGCTCTAAGAGTTAAGAACTCAGCGGGGTCTTACCCCGCTGAGTTCTTACTCTTTCATGTATACAATCTAATCTGGTTCATATGATTATTACAGTATTACAGAGATGAACCCAACCCGGAATAGGAA